GTCCCTGTAGCTTAGAGGCAAAGCATGGCACTGAAGATGCCAAGACGGTCCGACAAACACACCCAAGGACAAAAGACTTAGTCCCAACCTTACCGTTAGTTCTTACCAGACACATACATGCAAGTATCCGCACCCCAGTGTAAATGCCCCTCCGCCCCACCCGCTTTAAATGGCAGAGGGAGCGGGCATCAGGCGCACGCACCTCCCCGCCGTAGCCCAAGACGCCTTGCACTAGCCACACCCCCACGGGTATTCAGCAGTAGTTAACATTAAGCAATAAGCGCAAGCTTGACTTAGTTATGGTAACACCTCCCCCTAGGGTCGGTAAATCTTGTGCCAGCCACCGCGGTCACACAAGAGACCCAAATTAACTGTCATACGGCGTAAAGAGTGGAGTCACACTATCCTCAAGACTAGAGTTAAAATACAACCAAGCTGTCATAAGCCCAAGATGCACTAAAAACCATCATCAAAGCGACCCTAGTTCAACACGGACAAACAACCCCCACGAAAGCCTGGGCTCAAACTGGGATTAGATACCCCACTATGCCAGGCCCTAAATCCTAATGCTCCCACCACCAGAGCATTCGCCAGGGCACTACGAGCACAAACGCTTAAAACCCTAAGGACTTGGCGGTACCCTAAACCCACCTAGAGGAGCCTGTCCTATAATCGATAACCCACGATACACCCGACCACCTCTTGCCAAGCAGCCTACATACCGCCGTCGCCAGCCCACCTTTTGAAAGTGTAACAGTGGACACAATAGCCCAAATCTGCTAAAAAGACAGGTCAAGGTATAGCCTATGAGGTGGAAGAGATGGGCTACATTCTCTGGCATCAGAGCACCCACGAAAGAGAGCATGAAACACCTGCCCTCAGAAGGCGGATTTAGCAGTAAAGATGGAGCCATAACATCCTCTTTAAGATGGCCCTGGGGTACGTACATACCGCCCGTCACCCTCCTCGCAAGCTACTCCCCCCATAAATAATACCCCTCAAAGCTAAAGATGAGGTAAGTCGTAACAAGGTAAGTGTACCGGAAGGTGCACTTAGCATACCAGAGCGTAGCTATAACACCAAAGCATTCAGCTTACACCTGAAAGATATCTGCCCCCATCAGATCGCCCTGAAGCCCACCTCTAGCCTCACTTACTCCTAACAACTAACTAAAAATAGACTTTCCCCACCAACTAAAACATTTTCCCCCAACTTAGTATAGGCGATAGAAAAGGAACCCTCCCCCGAGCGCAATAGAGAATACGTACCGCAAGGGAAAGATGAAATAACAATGAAAACCTCAAGCAACAAACAGCAAAGATAAACCCTTGTACCTCCTGCATCATGATCCAGCAAGAACAACCAAGCAAAACGAACTTAAGCTTGCCCCCCCGAAACCCAAGCGAGCTACTTGTAAGCAGCTGTACCCGAGCAAACCCGTCTCTGTTGCAAAAGAGTGGGATGACTTACTAGTAGAAGTGAAAAGCCTATCGAGCTGGGTGATAGCTGGTTACCTGCGAAATGAATCTTAGTTCCCCCCTAATCCCTCCCCAACAGACACTCGACCTGGCATGAGAAGATTAAGAGTAATTTAAAGGGGGTACAGCCCCTTTAAAAAAGGATACAACCTTCACCAGAGGATAACCAACTCATCTCACGAACAGTAGGCCTTAAGGCAGCCACCACTAAAGAATGCGTCAAAGCTCAACACCCTAAAAATCCAATAAACAATATGACTCCCTCCTTACTAGCAGGTCAATCTATGCACATAGAAGAATCAATGCTGAAATGAGTAACTAGGAGTTCACTCCTCTCAAGCGCAAGCTTACATCACACAATTAACAGACTATCAACCCTTATGCCTTAACCCAACAAGAACAAAACATTTTTTCCTCTGTTAACCCAACCCAGGAGCGCCAACTAGAAAGATTTAAATCTGTAAAAGGAACTAGGCAAACCAAAGGCCCGACTGTTTACCAAAAACATAGCCTTCAGCGTACCAAGTATTGAAGGTGACACCTGCCCAGTGACATCAGTTTAACGGCCGCGGTATCCTAACCGTGCGAAGGTAGCGCAATCAATTGTCCCATAAATCGAGACCTGTATGAATGGTTGAACGAGGTCTTAACTGTCTCCTACAGATAATCAGTGAAATTGATCTCCCTGTGCAAAAGCAGGGATACACCCATAAGACGAGAAGACCCTGTGGAACTTAAAAATCAGCAGTCACCGCACACAAATCTTCCCCTAAGGGGCCACAACCCTTCGCACGCTGACTGCCATTTTTTGGTTGGGGCGACCTTGGAGAAAAGCAAATCCTCCAAAACTGAGATCACACCTCTTAACCTAGAGCTACACCTCAACGTGCTAATAGCAACCAGACCCAATAATAATTGAACAATGAACCAAGCTACCCCAGGGATAACAGCGCAATCCCCTCCAAGAGCCCCTATCGACGAGGGGGCTTACGACCTCGATGTTGGATCAGGACATCCTAATGGTGCAGCCGCTATTAAGGGTTCGTTTGTTCAACGATTAACAGTCCTACGTGATCTGAGTTCAGACCGGAGCAATCCAGGTCGGTTTCTATCTATGATGAACTCTTCCTAGTACGAAAGGACCGGAAGAGTAAGGCCAATACCACACAGCACGCCTTCAAAAAGTCAGTGAATACAACTCAACTACCACATCACTTCATTAACCCTAGACAAGGGCGGCTAGCGTGGCAGAGCCTGGCAAGTGCAAAAGGCTTAAGCCCTTTCCCCAGAGGTTCAAATCCTCTCCCTAGCTTTCACCCACCATGACCCATCTTATTATAACACTGTCCTACATCATCCCAATCCTAGTTGCCGTAGCCTTCCTCACCCTTGTAGAACGGAAAATCCTGAGCTACATGCAGGCCCGAAAAGGACCTAACATCGTAGGCCCATTTGGCCTCCTGCAACCAGTAGCTGACGGCGTAAAGCTATTCATCAAAGAACCTATTCAACCATCTACATCCTCCCCACTCCTATTCACTTTAACCCCTCTACTAGCCCTACTACTCGCACTCACAATCTGAGCCCCCCTCCCCCTGCCATTCCCCCTTGCCGACCTCAACCTGGGCCTCCTATTCCTACTAGCAATATCAAGCCTAGCAGTATACTCAATCCTTTGATCAGGTTGAGCATCAAACTCAAAATACGCCCTAATCGGGGCACTACGAGCCGTAGCACAAACCATCTCCTATGAAGTCACACTTGCCATCATCCTCCTATCAGTAATCATACTAAGCGGAAACTACTCCCTAAACACCTTAGCTACCACACAAGAACCCCTATACCTCCTATTTTCCACCTGACCCCTCACTATAATATGATACATCTCCACCCTAGCTGAAACCAATCGCGCCCCATTCGACCTCACCGAAGGAGAATCTGAACTAGTATCAGGCTTTAACGTAGAATATGCCGCAGGACCATTCGCCCTATTTTTTCTGGCAGAATATGCCAACATCATGCTAATAAACGCACTAACTGCTATCCTATTCCTAAACCCTAACACGCTGAATCCACCCTCAGAGTTATTCCCAATGATCCTAGCAACAAAAACCCTACTACTTTCATCTGGCTTCCTATGAATCCGTGCCTCATACCCACGATTTCGGTACGACCAACTCATACACTTACTATGAAAAAATTTCCTACCTCTTACACTTGCACTATGCCTCTGACACACTAGTATACCCACCTGCTATGCAGGCCTTCCCCCTTGCTTAAGGAAATGTGCCTGAACGCAAAGGGTCACTATGATAAAGTGAACATGGAGGTATACCAACCCTCTCATTTCCTAACCCGGGCCCTTAGAAAAGCAGGAATCGAACCTGCACAAAAGGGATCAAAACCCTCCATACTTCCTTTATATTACTTCCTAGTGAGGTCAGCTAAAAAAGCTATTGGGCCCATACCCCAAAAATGATGGTTCAACCCCACCCCCCACTAATGAACCCCCATACAAAACTACTTACTTCAATAAGCCTGCTCTTGGGTACAACAATCACCATTTCAAGTAACCACTGAATGATAGCCTGAATTGGATTAGAAATTAATACCCTAGCCATTATCCCCCTAATCTCAAAACCCCACCATCCCCGAGCTATCGAAGCTACAATCAAATACTTTTTAGTACAAGCAACTGCCTCCGCCCTGCTGCTCTTCTCAAGCATAACTAATGCATGATCCTCAGGACAGTGAGATATCACCCAAATAACCCACCCAATATCATGCCTTCTCCTGACAACAGCGATTGCAATAAAACTCGGACTAGTCCCATTCCACTTTTGATTCCCAGAAGTCCTCCAAGGAGCACCCCTCACTACAGCGCTCCTACTGTCAACATTAATAAAACTTCCCCCACTTGCCATCCTCATCTTAACATCACACTCACTAAACCCCACCCTACTGGCCATCATGGCTATCTCTTCAACAGCTATCGGAGGCTGAATAGGCCTAAACCAGACACAAACCCGTAAAATCCTAGCCTTCTCATCCATCTCACACTTGGGTTGAATAACTGTCATTGTCCTTTACCACCCAAAACTCACTCTATTAACCTTTTATCTCTACACCATAATAACCACTACCGTATTCATAACCCTAAGCACCACTAAAGCTCTTAACCTCCAAACCATAGCAACCTCATGAACAAAAACCCCCATACTAAACACATCCTTAATACTAACCCTCCTATCCCTAGCAGGACTACCCCCCCTAACAGGCTTCCTACCAAAGTGATTGATCCTACAAGAACTAACCAACCAAGAACTAACCCCAACTGCCACAATTATCGCCATACTATCCCTCCTCGGACTATTCTTCTACCTCCGACTAGCATACCACTCTACAATTACCCTCCCACCCAACTCCACAACCCACATAAAACAATGATACATTAATAACCCATCAAGCACCCTTATCGCCCTCCTCACCTCCTCATCAGCCCTACTCCTGCCACTCTCCCCAATAATACCAACCTCCATCTAGAAACTTAGGATAATCCACCTACTAAACCGAAGGCCTTCAAAGCCTTAGACAAGAGTTAAAACCTCTTAGTTTCTGCTAAGACCCACAGGATATTAACCTGCATCTTCTAAATGCAACTCAGACGCTTTAATTAAGCTAGAGCCTTACTAGACAGGTGGGCCTCGATCCCACAATAAACCTAGTTAACAGCTAGGTGCCCAAACCACGCAGGCTTCCATCTACCAGACCCTGGTACGCCCTTAGCGCACGTCAATGAGCTTGCAACTCAACATGAATCCTTCACCACAGGGCCGATAAGAAGAGGAATTAAACCTCTGTAAAAAGGACTACAGCCTAACGCTTATAACACTCAGCCATCTTACCTATGTTACCTATGACATTCATCAACCGATGACTATTCTCAACTAACCATAAAGACATTGGCACCTTATACTTAATCTTTGGTGCATGAGCCGGCATGGTTGGCACTGCCCTAAGCCTGCTCATCCGAGCTGAACTAGGTCAACCCGGAACACTCCTAGGCGATGACCAGATCTATAATGTAGTAGTCACCGCCCATGCCTTCGTTATAATCTTCTTCATAGTCATACCTATCATAATTGGCGGATTTGGAAACTGACTAGTCCCCCTAATAATTGGAGCCCCAGACATAGCCTTCCCACGCATAAACAACATAAGCTTCTGACTACTCCCACCCTCATTCCTTCTCCTTCTAGCCTCTTCCACAGTAGAAGCCGGAGCAGGTACAGGATGAACCGTCTACCCTCCACTAGCCAGCAACCTAGCCCACGCAGGAGCTTCAGTAGACCTAGCAATTTTCTCCCTCCACCTTGCTGGAGTATCCTCTATTCTAGGTGCAATCAATTTCATCACCACCTCCATCAACATAAAACCCCCAGCCCTCTCACAATATCAAACCCCCCTATTTGTATGATCCGTCCTTATCACTGCAATCCTTCTTCTACTATCACTCCCAGTCCTCGCTGCAGGCATCACCATACTACTGACAGACCGCAACCTAAACACCACATTCTTCGACCCAGCTGGCGGAGGTGACCCTATTCTCTACCAGCACCTATTCTGATTCTTTGGTCACCCAGAAGTCTACATCCTCATTCTACCAGGTTTCGGAATCATCTCCCACGTAGTAGCCTACTATGCAGGCAAGAAGGAACCATTTGGCTATATGGGCATAGTTTGAGCCATGCTATCTATCGGATTCCTAGGTTTCATTGTCTGAGCCCACCACATATTCACAGTGGGCATAGACGTAGATACCCGAGCCTATTTTACATCCGCCACCATAATCATTGCCATCCCTACAGGAATTAAAGTCTTTAGCTGATTAGCCACACTTCACGGAGGAACCATCAAATGAGACCCCCCAATACTATGAGCCCTAGGATTTATCTTCCTATTCACCATCGGAGGCTTAACGGGCATTATCTTAGCCAACTCATCCCTAGATATCGCCCTCCACGACACATACTATGTAGTAGCCCACTTCCACTACGTCCTCTCCATAGGGGCCGTATTTGCCATCCTAGCGGGATTCACTCACTGATTCCCCCTATTCACAGGATACACACTCCACCCCACATGGGCCAAAGCCCACTTTGGGGTCATATTCACAGGAGTCAACCTAACCTTCTTCCCTCAACACTTCCTAGGCCTAGCAGGCATACCTCGCCGATACTCAGACTACCCAGATGCCTACACCACGTGAAACACCATATCTTCCATCGGCTCCCTAATTTCACTAACAGCCGTAATTATACTCATCTTCATCATCTGGGAAGCTCTCGCATCAAAACGAAAAACCCCACAATCTGAACTAACTAGCACCAACATCGAATGAATCCACGGCTGCCCCCCTCCCTACCACACCTTTGAAGAGCCAGCCTTCGTCCAAGTACAAGAAAGGAAGGAATCGAACCCTCATACACTGGTTTCAAGCCAACCGCATTCAACCACTAATGCTTCTTTCTTCATGGGGTATTAGTAAACCTATTACATAGCCTTGTCAAGACTAAATCACAAGTGAAAACCCTGTATACCCCACCATGGCAAACCACCTACAATTTGGATTCCAAGACGCCTCATCCCCTATCATAGAAGAACTTGTAGAGTTCCACGACCATGCCCTAATGATTGCCCTAGCAATTTGCAGCCTAGTCCTCTACCTCCTAGCACTAATACTAACCGAAAAACTATCCTCTAGTACCGTCGACGCTCAAGAAATCGAACTAGTATGGACAATTTTACCTGCCATTGTTTTAATCCTTCTAGCCCTACCATCACTTCAAATCCTCTACATAATAGACGAAATCAACGAACCTGACCTGACCCTAAAAGCAATCGGCCACCAATGATACTGAACATACGAATACACAGACTTCAAGGATCTAACATTCGACTCCTACATAACCCCCTCAACTGAACTCCCACCAGGCTTCTTCCGCCTCCTAGAAGTAGACCACCGTGTTGTCATCCCCATAGAATCCCCCATCCGCATCATCATCACTGCAAGCGACGTACTCCACTCCTGAGCTGTCCCCTCATTAGGTGTCAAAACAGATGCAATTCCAGGACGACTAAACCAAACATCTATCACCACCACCCGACCCGGAATCTACTACGGCCAATGCTCTGAAATCTGCGGAGCCAACCACAGCTACATGCCAATTGTAGTAGAATCTACCCCCCTCGCCCACTTCGAAACCTGATCCTCACTAATATCATCCTAATACCTCATTAAGAAGCTATGCAACAGCACTAGCCTTTTAAGCTAGCGAAAGAGGACCACCTCCCCTCCTTAATGAAATGCCACAACTCAACCCAGCCCCTTGATTCTTCATAATATTAACCTCTTGACTTATACTAACCCTGATTGTCCAGCCCAAAGTATCATCATTCACCCATACCAACCCACCCTCCTACAAAACCCCAACACCCTCTAAAACCACACCATGAACTTGACCATGAACTTAAGCTTCTTCGACCAATTCACAAGCCCATCCCTCATAGGAATCCCCCTCACCCTACTAGCAATTACATTCCCAGCCCTATTATTCCCTTCACCAAGCAACCGATGAGTTACCAATCGCCTATCCACCCTGCAACTATGACTCCTAACTACCATCACAAAACAATTAATAGCCCCACTAAGCAAAAAAGCCCACAAATGAGCCCTAATCTTAGTTTCCCTAATAACAATACTTCTAACTATCAACCTCCTGGGCCTCCTACCATATACATTCACTCCCACAACCCAACTATCTATAAACATAGCCCTAGCTTTCCCACTTTGACTAGCCACCCTACTCACAGGCCTCCGAAACCAACCCTCAATCTCACTAGGACACCTCCTACCAGAAGGCACCCCCACACCACTAATCCCTATCTTAATCCTAATTGAAACTTCAAGCCTACTCATCCGCCCCTTAGCCTTAGGTGTCCGCCTAACAGCCAACCTAACAGCAGGTCACCTCCTAATTCAACTTATCTCAACAGCCACTCTGGCCCTCTTACCTACCCTACCCATAATCTCTGCTCTAACCATACTAATTCTTCTCCTTCTCACTATTTTAGAAATTGCAGTAGCCATAATTCAAGCGTACGTTTTTGTCCTCCTACTCAGCTTATACTTACAAGAAAACACCTAATGGCCCACCAAGCACACTCATATCACATAGTAGACCCAAGCCCATGACCAATTCTAGGAGCAACTGCCGCTCTACTCACCACCTCAGGATTAACCGTATGATTTCACCATCACTCAACGCAACTCCTAACACTAGGCCTCCTATCCATCCTACTCATCATAATGCAATGATGACGAGATATTATCCGAGAAAGCACATTTCAAGGTCACCACACCCCAACAGTACAAAAAGGACTACGATACGGGATAATTTTATTCATCACATCTGAGGCATTCTTCTTCCTTGGATTCTTCTGGGCATTCTTCCATTCAAGCCTAGCCCCAACCCCTGAACTCGGCGGACAATGACCACCAACAGGAATTAACCCACTCAACCCCCTAGAAGTACCCCTCTTAAACACGGCCATTCTCCTCGCCTCAGGAGTCACCGTAACATGAGCTCATCATAGCATCACAGAAGCTAATCAAAAACATGCCATCCACGCCCTATCCATCACCATCCTGCTCGGCCTTTACTTTACAGCACTTCAAGCAACCGAATACTATGAAACCCCATTCTCAATCGCTGATGGTGTATACGGCTCAACTTTCTTCGTAGCCACTGGATTCCACGGACTTCATGTAATCATCGGGTCGTCCTTCCTACTGGTCTGCCTACTACGACTCACCAAATTCCATTTCACATCACACCACCACTTTGGCTTCGAAGCAGCCGCCTGATACTGACACTTCGTAGACATTATCTGACTATTCCTCTACACAACTATCTACTGATGAGGATCATGCTCTTCTAGTATACTAATTACAATTGACTTCCAATCTCTAAAATCTGGTACAACCCAGAGAAGAGCAATAAACACAATCTCCCTAATATTTATCACCTCCCTCTCCCTCAGCACCATCCTAATCACACTAAACTTTTGACTTGCACAAATAGGCCCAGACCAAGAAAAACTATCCCCATACGAATGCGGCTTCGACCCCCTAGGATCCGCCCGACTCCCCTTCTCAATCCGATTCTTCCTCAGTAGCCATCCTATTCCTTCTATTCGACCTAGAAATTGCCCTTCTACTCCCCCTCCCATGGGCCATCCAACTACAATACCCAACCACTACCCTAACCTGAACTTTTATTATAATCACCTTACTTACTTGAGGCCTAATCTACGAATGAATGCAAGGAGGCCTCGAATGAGCTGAATAAACAGAAAGTTAGTCTAGCTAAGACAGTTGATTTCGACTCAACAAACCACAGCTCAACCCTGTGACTTTCTTCATGCCCCTCCTACACCTTTCCTTCTACTTAGCTTTTACCATAAGTGCCCTAGGATTAGCATTCCACCGAACCCACTTAATCTCAGCCCTTTTATGTCTAGAGAGCATAATACTCGCCTTGTACCTCGCCCTTTCAATATGACCAGTAACCACTCAAACACCATCATCCACGCTAGCACCCGTTCTCATGTTAGCCTTCTCAGCCTGTGAAGCAGGTACTGGACTAGCAATACTAGTAGCCTCTGCACGAACTCATGGCTCTGACCACCTACACAACCTCAACCTCCTCCAATGCTAAAAATCATTCTCCCATTAACTATACTACTCCCCATAACCCTCTTATCCCCTACAAAATACTTATGAGTTAACACCACCTCGCACAGCCTACTAATCGCTACTATCAGCCTCCACTGACTATCCCCCACATACTACCCACATAAATCTTCAACTCAATGAGTTGGACTTGACCAAATTTCATCCCCCCTAATAGTCCTATCATGCTGACTACTCCCCCTCATAATCATAGCAAGCCAGAACCACCTACAACACAACCCCACCGTACGAAAACGAACTTTCATCATAACCCTCATCATAGTTCAACCGTTTATCCTCTTAGCCTTCTCAGCTATAGAACTAACACTATTTTACATTGCATTTGAAGCAACACTAATCCCCACCCTAATCCTAATTACACGATGAGGAAACCAACCCGAACGTCTAACTGCTGGCATTTACCTACTATTCTACACCCTAGTCAGCTCCCTCCCATTACTAATCTCCCTTCTTTACCTACACACAAAGACCGGCACCCTACACCTAACAATAATAAAACTAATCCACCCAACACTTAACTCCTCATGAACCGACCTCCTATTAGGCCTAGCTTTACTAACCGCATTTATGGTAAAAGCCCCCCTATATGGCCTACACCTATGACTCCCTAAAGCCCACGTAGAAGCCCCCATCGCAGGCTCAATACTACTTGCCGCCCTCCTCCTAAAACTAGGAGGGTACGGCATCATACGAATCACCCCATTACTAAGCCCCCTACCAAGCCACCTGCACTATCCATTCCTCACAATAGCTCTATGAGGTGCACTAATGACAAGCTCCATCTGCATACGTCAAACTGACCTAAAATCACTCATTGCCTACTCCTCAGTGAGCCACATAGGACTAGTAATTGCTGCAGCCACAATCCAAACCCCATGAGCATTCTCAGGGGCAATAATCCTTATAATCTCCCACGGACTCACCTCCTCAATATTATTTTGCCTTGCCAACACCAACTATGAACGAACACACAGCCGAACTCTACTACTCACACGAGGATTACAACCCCTACTCCCCCTCATAGCCACCTGATGAATCATAGCAAACCTTACAAACATAGCCCTGCCCCCAACCACCAACCTAATAGCTGAACTTACTATCATAATCTCCTTATTTAACTGATCTCAACCTACAATCATCCTCACAGGCACCGCAACCCTACTAACCGCAGCATACACCCTATTTATACTCCTAACTACCCAACGAGGCCCCCTTCCTACCCACATTTCATCCCTACAGAACTCCAACACCCGAGAACACCTACTAATAACTCTCCACATCTTTCCCCTCCTCCTACTTATCACAAAACCAGAACTAATCTCCGGAGCCCCCCTATGCAAGTATAGTTTTAAACCCAAACATTAGGCTGTGATCCTAAAAATAGAAGTTAAACTCTTCTTACCTGCCCATTGAGGGGGGTTTAACCAACAAGAGCTGCTAACTCCTGTATCTGAGTCTAGACCCTCAGCCCCCTCAACCCACTTTTAAAGGATAACAGCAATCCACTGGTCTTAGGAACCACCCATCTTGGTGCAAGTCCAAGTAAAAGTAATGGACACCGCACTGCTAAATTCATCCTTACTCCTTACACTCTCTGTTCTTCTCACACCAGTAGTCGCCCAACTACTACCAAAAACCATAAAAAACACCACAACCACAACCACATCCACCATCAAAACAGCCTTCCTCACCAGTTTAATCCCAATAACTTTATTCATCCACTCAGGCATAGAAAGCATTATTTCCTGCTGAGAATGAAAACTAACCATAAACCTCAAAATCCCTATTAGCTTTAAACTAGACCTATACTCCGCCCTATTTATACCCGTAGCCCTATTCGTAACATGATCTATTCTCCAATTTGCATCATGATACATAGCCTCAGAACCTCACATTACTAAATTCTTCCTCTATCTATTAATATTCCTGATCGCTATACTACTCCTAACAATCGCCAATAACATATTCCTGCTATTCATTGGCTGAGAGGGTGTAGGAATCATGTCATTCCTGTTAATCGGATGGTGGCACGGTCGGGCAGAAGCCAACACCGCCGCCCTCCAAGCAGTACTTTATAATCGAGTCGGAGATATCGGCCTAATCCTAAGTATAGCCTGACTGGCCTCCTCCCTCAACACCTGAGAACTCCAACAAACCCCCTCTCCTACCCAGCTCCCAATCCTACCCATCCTAGGCCTCATCCTAGCCGCCACAGGAAAGTCTGCCCAATTCGGCCTCCACCCATGACTACCAGCCGCCATAGAAGGCCCAACCCCAGTCTCCGCTCTACTTCACTCAAGCACTATAGTTGTAGCTGGAATCTTCCTACTCATCCGCACCCACCCACTGCTCGCTAACAACTCACTTGCTCTAACCACCTGCCTCTGCCTAGGTGCCCTTTCAACCTTATTCGCCGCTACATGTGCCCTAACACAAAACGACATCAAAAAAATCATTGCCTTCTCTACATCCAGCCAACTGGGCCTAATAATAGTCACCATCGGACTAAACCTACCACAGCTAGCCTTCCTCCACATTTCAACCCATGCCTTCTTCAAAGCTATATTATTCCTCTGCTCTGGATCAATCATTCACAACCTCAACGGAGAACAAGACATCCGAAAGATAGGAAACCTACAAAAAGCCCTACCAACCACCTCCTCCTGCCTCACCATCGGCAATCTTGCCCTTATAGGAACTCCCTTCCTAGCAGGATTTTACTCAAAAGACCTTATCATCGAAAGCCTAAATACCTCTTACCTAAATTCATGAGCCCTATTACTCACCCTACTAGCCACCTCATTCACTGCAATATACAGCCTACGAATAACCCTCCTTACCCAAACCGGATTTACCCGCACACCCTCAATCACCCCCATTAACGAGAACAACCCTACAATTATTAACCCAATCACTCGCCTAGCCATCGGTAGCATTACAATCGGCCTACTCATCACCTCATACACCCTCCCCATCAAAACACCCCCCATAACCATACCAATACTCACAAAAATAGCTGCAATCATAGCCACTATCTTAGGCCTTACACTCGCCCTCGAACTCTCTAACCTAACACACACCCTAACCCTCCCAAAACCCAACTATACATCAACCTTCTCAACCTCACTAGGCTACTTCAACCCTTTAGTCCATCGCCTAACTTCATCAGGCCTATTAAACAACGGACAAAAAATTGCCTCCCACCTAATTGACCTATCATGATACAAAAAATTAGGCCCTGAAGGACTTGCCAACCTTCAATCAACTATCGCTAAAATCTCAACCACCCTACACACAGGATTAATCAAAGCCTACCTGGGATCATTCGCCCTATCTATTCTCATCATAGCCCTACTAACGCACAACCCATAAATCAATGGCCCCCAATATTCGCAAATCTCACCCCCTCTTAAAAATAATCAACAACTCTCTAATTGACCTCCCCACCCCACCAAACATCTCCGCATGATGAAACTTTGGATCACTACTAGGAATCTGCCTAATAACCCAAATCATCACCGGCCTCCTTCTAGCTGCACACTACACAGCTGACTCAACCCTAGCCTTCACATCCGTCTCACATACCTGCCGCAACGTACAGTATGGCTGACTACTCCGCAACCTACACGCAAATGGAGCCTCACTTTTCTTCATCTGCATTTATCTCCACATTGGACGAGGACTATATTACGGCTCCTACCTCTATAAAGAAACCTGAAACACAGGCGTTATCCTCCTTCTTACTCTTATAGCAACTGCTTTCGTAGGTTATGTACTACCATGAGGACAAATATCATTCTGAGGGGCAACAGTTATTACTAACCTATTCTCAGCCGTCCCCTACATCGGCCAAGCCCTTGTAGAATGAGCTTGAGGTGGCTTTTCAGTAGACAACCCAACACTAACCCGATTTTTCGCCTTACATTTCCTTCTCCCCTTCCTAATTGCAAGCCTCACACTCGTCCACTTAACCTTCCTCCACGAATCAGGTTCCAATAACCCCCTAGGAATCCCATCAGACTGCGACAAAATTCCATTTCACCCCTACTTCTCCATTAAAGACATCCTAGGACTAGCACTGATACTCTTCCCCTTAATAACCCTAGCCCTATTCATGCCTAACCTGCTCGGTGACCCAGAAAACTTTACACCAGCAAACCCTCTGGTCACCCCACCCCATATTAAACCAGAGTGGTACTTCCTATTTGCTTACGCTATCCTACGCTCTATCCCTAACAAACTAGGAGGAGTACTAGCTCTAGCTGCCTCCGTATTAATCCTTCTCCTAATCCCCCTTCTCCATAAATCTAAACAACGTGCAATAACCTTCCGCCCACTTTCACAATTCCTCTTCTGAACCCTAGCAACCAACCTACTAATCCTCACATGAGTAGGAAGCCAACCAGTAGAACATCCATTCATCATCATCGGCCAACTAGCTTCCTTCACCTATTTCACAACAATCCTCATCCTATTCCCCATAATCAGCACCCTAGAGAATAAGCTACTTAACTACTAACTCTAATAGTTTACAAAAAACATTGGTCTTGTAAACCAAAGAATGAAGAATTTCCCCCTTCTTAGAGTTTATCATTACTCCCCCTCAGAAAAAGAGGAATCAAACCTCCGCTGCCAACTCCCAAAGCTGGTGTTCTCCACTAAACTATTTTCTGACACCCCTAAACAGCCCGAATAGCCCCCCGAGACAACCCCCGCACAACTTCCAACACAACAAACAAAGTCAATAACAGCCCCCACCCAGCCGCTAAAAATATCCCTACCCCACACGAATAGAAAAGGGAAACCCCACTAAAATCCAACCGAACAAAAACCACACCCCCACCATCCACCGCATCCACCTCTAACCCCAAACTCCCAACCAACCCTCCTACAACTACCCCAACCACAAGCACTACTACTAAACCCACAACATACCCAACAACACGCCAATCCCCCCAAGCTTCTGGAAACGGATCCGCTGCTAAAGCTACCGAATATACAAACACCACCAACATCCCCCCCAAATACACCATAAACAACACCAACGACACAAAAGAAACCCCTAAACTCAGCAACCAACAACATCCCGAAACCGATCCCATGACCAACCCCACAACCCCATAATATGGTGAGGGGTTAGACGCCACTGCCAACCCCCCCAAAACAAACCCCACCCCTAAAAAAAGCACAAAATATGTCATGCTAGTTTCTACTTGGACTCTATCCAAGGTCTGCGGCCTGAAAAGCCGCCGTTAACTCACCCTTAACTATAGAAACCCCTACCAGGGCAATCCTTCCGGCCCCCCCTTTCCCCCCCGGCCCCTAAGGATTGCCCTTTAGTGCCGCTCGGTATGTATTATTTTACATTACATTATTACCCCCATATACATTACATCCATGTACTAAAAACATACCATATCATGCCTAATAAACATACCACCCATGACCTATCAACATACAACCCCATGCACCTATCACATGCACTACATGCACCAAGAGTATCCCAACCCATGACACGAGGATATAAAATCCATGACCGACAAACATGCTACTCATGCCCCACGACTAAACATCCATGCTCTATTATAACCCATCCATGCCCTAAACCTTATAAAGCCAGCAAGGCATACCCATTCTATACAACAGCTCTACTTTCAAGCACCTTCAATGTAATAGTCCCACCTAAAGTACCAAATCTCTCCTCGTACCTAAACCATAAAGATCACCAACATGTAATAGAACTTATCCCAAGATACGGATTTGCCCAAACAGACAGCACATGAAACGGTAACAGTACATATCAACTACGAATCTCTCGCCGTGCCGGTCTCTGAAGAACAAGGTTATCTATTAATCGAGCTTCTCACGTGAAATCAGCAACCCGGTGTCAGTAAGATCCATCACGCCCAGCTTCAGGCCCATTCTTTCCCCCTAAACCCCTAGCCCTACTTGCACTTTTGCGCCTCTGGTTCCTATTTCAGGGCCATCTCTTTATTCATCCTCTCAACTTGTTCTTCACCGAGACATCTGGTTGGCTATTTATCATCATTGTCTCTCTTAATCGCGGCATCCGATAGTCCCTTTACTTTTGGTTCCCTTTTTTTTCTTTCGTCTTCACTCTGCCCCTCAAGTGCGGCGGGTAATATGGTTTGTGGACATGCGCATCTGGTTATGCGTTATCAACTATTCTCGCCCTCCCGGACACTTTGGTGTTATGGCGTAAAGATATGGGGAATCACCTAGGCACTGATGCACTTTGTCTTCCATTCAGTCTTGGTATCTTTCACATAATCCCTATCGTGTTGCTATTCAGTTAATGGTTGCGGGACATGCACCTTTGTACTAACACTTGCTCTGACTTTCTTAACTAAACTAGTAAAAACATAACTAAATTCGTTGTAAACCTTAATCAAAAATTTTTCATCAATCTTTATCGTATCATCAGCACTCAAATATCCCTAATTTTTTATTAACCGTATCATAACATCGGCGCCCAAATTCCGCTAACAATTTTGATCCCATCTATCCATTTTTCTATTCAACTTTCATCAAAACTTCTAGGCAAACTCTAACTGTTTGCCATTCGATCTTATCACTCACCTTACCCTAACATCGGCGCCCAAATTCCGCTAACAATTTTGATCCCATCTATCCATTTTTCTATTCAACTTTCATCAAAACTTCTAGGCAAACTCTAACTGTTTGCCATTCGATCTTATCACTCACCTTACCCTAACATCGGCGCCCAAATTCCGCTAACAATTTTGATCCCATCTATCCATTTTTCTATTCAACTTTCATCAAAACTTCTAGGCAAACTCTAACTGTTTGCCATTCGATCTTATCACTCACCTTACCCTAACATCGGCGCCCAAATTCCGCTAACAATTTTGATCCCATCTATCCATTTTTCTATTCAACTTTCATCAAAACTTCTAGGCAAACTCTAACTGTTTGCCATTCGATCTTATCACTCACCTTACCCTAACATCGGCGCCCAAATTCCGCTAACAATTTTGATCCCATCTATCCATTTTTCTATTCAACTTTCATCAAAACTTCTAGGCAAACTCTAACTGTTTGCCATTCGATCTTATCACTCACCTTACCCTAACATCGGCGCCCAAATTCCGCTAACAATTTTGATCCCATCTATCCATTTTTCTATTCAACTTTCATCAAAACTTCTAGGCAAACTCTAACTGTTTGCCATTCGATCTTATCACTCACCTTACCCTAACATCGGCGCCCAAATTCCGCTAACAATTTTGATCCCATCTATCCATTTTTCTATTCAACTTTCATCAAAACTTCTAGGCAAACTCTAACTGTTTGCCATTCGATCTTATCACTCACCTTACCCTAACATCGGCGCCCAAATTCCGCTAACAATTTTGATCCCATCTATCCATTTTTCTATTCAACTTTCATCAAAACTTCTAGGCAAACTCTAACTGTTTGCCATTCGATCTTATCACTCACCTTACCCTAACATCGGCGCCCAAATTCCGCTAACAATTTTGATCCCAAATTTTACCGATTCATCGAACGAACGATCAAAAACCTTCTTAGGCAAACTATAACAATCAATTATCGTCCACCATCAAAAATTTTACCGATCAATCGAACGAACGATCAAAAACCTTCTAGGCAAACTATAACAATCAATTATCGTCCACCATCAAAAATTTTACCGATCAATCGAACGAACGATCAAAAACCTTCTAGGCAAACTATAACAATCAATTATCGTCCACCATCAAAAATTTTACCGATCAATCGAACGAACGATCAAAAACCTTCTAGGCAAACTATAACAATCAATTATCGTCCACCATCAAAAATTTTACCGATCAATCGAACGAACGATCAAAAACCTTCTAGGCAAACTATAACAATCAATTATCGTCCACCATCAAAAATTTTACCGATCAATCGAACGAACGATCAAAAACCTTCTAGGCAAACTATAACAATCAATTATCGTCCACCATCAAAAATTTTACCGATCAATCGAACGAACGATCAAAAACCTTCTAGGCAAACTATAACAATCAATTATCGTCCACCATCAAAAATTTTACCGATCAATCGAACGAACGATCAAAAACCTTCTAGGCAAACTATAACAATCAATTATCGTCCACCATCAAAAATTTTACCGATCAATCGAACGAACGATCAAAAACCTTCTAGGCAAACTATAACAATCAATTATCGTCCACCATCAAAAATTTTACCGATCAATCGAACGAACGATCAAAAACCTTCTAGGCAAACTATAACAATCAATTATCGTCCACCATCAAAAATTTTACCGATCAATCGAACGAACGATCAAAAACCTTCTAGGCAAACTATAACAATCAATTATCGTCCACCATCAAAAATTTTACCGATCAATCGAACGAACGATCAAAAACCTTCTAGGCAAACTATAACAATCAATTATCGTCCACCATCAAAAATTTTACCGATCAATCGAACGAACGATCAAAAACCTTCTAGGCAAACTATAACAATCAATTATCGTCCACCATCAAAAATTTTACCGATCAATCGAACGAACGATCAAAAACCTTCTAGGCAAACTATAACAATCAATTATCGTCCACCATCAAAAATTTTACCGATCAATCGAACGAACGATCAAAAACCTTCCCACCCATGCCT